TTCAAAGGAACATTATCAATCATCTAAAAAATGAAAAAAAAAATAGGGAAAAGCCGGCTATCGGAATCGAACCGATGACCATCGCATTACAAATGCGATGCTCTAACCTCTGAGCTAAGCGGGCCCACATCACAGAAATCTTATATGCATAGTAATTGACTAAACTACTGGAATTGGAATCTTAGTTATTAACTAGTCAATATTCTATTGAATATTCTAGAGCATAAGGATTAATATAGCGATCTATAATTTCGATTTATCACAATTCTAATACTAATATTATTAAATAGTGATTGTAAATATTGTTAATATTCTTTGATTTTCAATTTGAATTGAATGGTAAATATTCTTTTTCATTTCTTTTTTTGGCATTTGAAATACTTTTTATTACAGTTCTATATTATATATATCTCTCATTCTATATTTATTTCAAATTCTAATTGTTTAATGGAATGGTTAGTTATAACTAATGAGACATTCCTCCGCTTTCAGGGGAAAGTGAAGATAAAAAACAAGAATCGATCGTTCAAGTATTCCAAATTGAATGGCAAAATGACAGGAAGCGAGACATATAGATCGGGTATATATCCATCTATATTGAATTGCGGATTCCGAAATGATAAAATCATTTTTGATTGGACAAAAAAAGGGTCTCCTATAGAAGATAGTTAAGAAAATCAAAGAGGAGAAAACGCGTTTTCGAGATAGGAATCGGTATCTAATGAATTCAATGGTTCCAGTATAAATGAAAGAAAAATAAAAAGGAATGAAATCACAACGAGATCCTAATCTCAAAACAAAAAGAAAGGGGGATATGGCGAAATTGGTAGACGCTACGGACTTAATTGGATTGAGCCTTGGTATGGAAACTTACTAAGTGATCACTTTCAAATTCAGAGAAACCCTGGAATTAACAAAAATGGGCAATCCTGAGCCAAATCCTGTTTTCTGAAAACAAACAAAGGTTCAGAAAAAAAGGATAGGTGCAGAGACTCAATGGAAGCTATTCTAACAAATGGAGTTAAATGCGTTGGTAGAGGACTCTTTACATCGAAACTTCAGAAAGAAAAAGAATGAAGTGAAGGATAAACGTATATACATACGTATTGAATACTATATCAAATGATTAATGACGACCCGAATCCGTAGTTTTTCTATAAAAAATCGAAGAATTGGTGTGAATCCATTCTACATTGAAGAAAGAATCGAATATTCATTGATCAAATCATTCACTCCATAGTCTGATAGATCTTTTGAAGAACTGATTAATCGGACGAGAATAAAGATAGAGTCCCGTTCTACATGTCAATACCGGCAACAATGAAATTTATAGTAAAAGGAAAATCCGTCGACTTTAAAAATCGTGAGGGTTCAAGTCCCTCTATCCCCAAAAAGACTATTTAACTCCCCAACTATTTATCCGACCCCCTTTCCTTAGCGGTTCCAAATTCCTTATCTTTCTCATTCACTCTATTCTTTTAGAAATGGATTTTTTTTCTAAGCGTAAATGGCTTTCTCTTATCACAATTTGATATCTATGATACACATAGAAATGAACATCTTTGAGCAAGGAATCCCTAGTTGAATGATTCCCGATCAATACAATATCATTACTCATACTGAAACTTACAAAGTCATCTTTTTGAAGATCGAAGAAATTCCCCGGCTTTGATAAAATTTTTTAATCGACTTTTGTCCTTTTAATTGACATAGACCCCAGTTATATGATAAAATGAGGATACTACGGAAAGGACTGTAAATCCTCATGTTAGCGGTTCCAATCGAGATTGGGAATAGCCGGGATAGCTCAGTTGGTAGAGCAGAGGACTGAAAATCCTCGTGTCACCAGTTCAAATCTGGTTCTTGGCACATGATTAATTTGTATGGGTCTCTCTTCCCTAGAATTAATTTCTAATTAATTGATATGACCTATTCGAAGCTGCCACCGGTATGCGAATGATGCATATTTTTTTATAGTCTAGATTAGAATAATAGCTTTATCCAGTTTGGCGAGATATACCCCATCTAGAACATAGATGGGTAGAGTTTCTTAGATAAAGTATCTAAAAGAATTGGATTCTATCTCCTCTTTTTTCTCCTCTTGTTCAAACGAATTTGAATACGTAATACATATTAGAGTCGAATCCGAATCTAGGGGGGTTGAAATAGACAAGATTCAGCTCAGATCCAAAGAAATAGAATCCGATATTATCTCATTTCTTTGTCTTTTCTTTCATATTCGATTTCTTTATTCTAGATTTCTCCATTCCTTCCTATATGCCTTTCTAGAACCCGTCTAAGTAATGTGCGCAGTACAAAGTTCATGATGCAGAACTCATTTGGTTCATCCTATTGGTGTGACCCATCCGAAAGAAGTATCTTCCAAATAAATGTGAGAATTCCAATGAATCCCTAATTGTCTTTTGTTGTTAGGCTTAATCTATAACAAAACGTGCAATCCTTGAATATCTGAAATTGTCTAAGTGGAAATAGCTTTCTT